GTTCCAGAAGATGTTAATGGTAAGCAAGAAGATTGTTTACGAAGAAACAACAAGAAAAATTCATATTCTGATACATAAGAGTTATATAGGAATCGAAATAGTCTTTTATTTTCTTTTTTCAAAAGAAAAATCGATTTCATTGAAGTAATAAGACTATTCCAATTCGAATAGTAGTTGAGAAAGAATCGCAATAAATGCAAAGATGGAACATCTTTGATCCGGTATTGAAGGAGTTGAACCAAGATTTCAAAATGGATAGGATAGGGTATTTCTATATGTGATAGATAATGTAAATGCAAAAATTTGTCTTCTAAAAAGGGAAATATTGAATGAATAGATCGTAAATTCTGAAACTTTGGTGTTTCTTTTTCTTTCGGACAAGATAATTCTCGTAGCGAGAATGGGATTTCTACAACGATCGCAAACCCCTCAGATAGAATCTGAGAATAAAACTCAGAATAAAAAAAATTGTTGGAATCCAACAATCGATCTTGGTTAGGATGATTAACCGAGTTAATCCAAAAATTCTGCTGATACATTCGAATAATTAAACGTTTCACAAGTAGTGAACTAAATTTCTTGTTATTACAACTAACAATTTCCACAGGTTCGGAACCTTTTAATCCATAATCATGGGCAAATGCATAAATATACTCCTGAAAGAGAAGTGGGTAAACGAAGTATTGTTGACGAGATTTCTGTTTTTCTGAATACCCTTCCAATTTTTCCATTTGTATTTCTACTTGAATCAGAAAGAAGAAGCATTTCTCGGTTTCTCAAATGATGATACATAGTGCAATATGGTCAAAACAGGGTGTTGCATTTTTTAATACAAACCCTGGAAGGAAAAGGAATCTAATCCACAGATCTTTTCCTTTTCTATCCAATTAGTTTATGTTTGTTCTAATTACAAAAGAGAACAAATCTTTTATTTTTGCAGGCCAATCGCTCTTTTGACTTTGGAATCCAGTCTCTTTATCAATATACTGCTTCTTTTACACATTCAATCCATAACATCCCTTTTCAATCCATAATCAAGAATAATTAGGATTTCTAAAAAAAAAAAAGAAAAAATCAAGGGTCCGTTCATAGGAAAACCCAACCTTTCCCCGCATCAGGCACTAATCTATTTTTAACGTCTAATTAGATCGGGGAATCATTTCAATTAAGAAGTTAAGCTCGTTGCTTTTTATTTTACCAGAATTGGAGCCAGGCTCTATCCATTTATTCACTAGACCCAGAAAATCGGAATTTTTTATTCCATTCCAAAAATCCAAAATAAGAAATTGATTTTATTACGACATGCTATTTTTTCCATTCATTACCCTTGAGGATCAGTCGTGGTCTTCTAGACTCTACCAAGAGTCTGGACGAATTTGTTGCTTCATCCAAATGTGTAAAAGATCATAGTCGCACTTAAAAGCCGAGTACTCTACCATTGAGTTAGCAACCCAGATAAAATAGGATCTTAGATACGATCGAAACCCAAAAATCAATGGAATTACACCGCACGCTCCTGTCAAAACATTGAACTAGCAAAACATTAAAAGAAAGATTTTATCGCCCATTAAAAACACTCAAATGCCAAAATGAACAGGTCCGGCTAAATTTCACTAAGGTTAAAAAAGGAGCGGCCCCAATCACGATAGCAAAATTGTCATTTTTTTAGCAATTTAGATTTCTTTATATAAAGAAATCTTGTATGAGAGTACATGCAAGAGGGACAACCCTATCATTTGAGCGAAGTGTAGACAGAAAAACCTAATATGGAGTGAGGATAAAGAGACCTATCTATCTACAAATTCTATTTGTTCAATAGACCTTTGTCAATGGAAATACAATGGTAAGAAAACAAATTAGATAGAAAAAGTAAATAAAATTAAGGGCTTATGTTGGATTGGCACGACATAAATCCAGTCAAAAATAGGACTAAGAAAGAGGCAAATTGTGTCTAAATAATTAAACAACGAGGGATACTAGTGATCCTCTCCTACTTTTTTATTCATTTAGTTCTTCAATTAACTCAAAGTTCCTTCTTTTTCTTTAAAGAATTCTGCCTTCCTTAAAATATCATAAACAGTTCTTGTAGGTTGAGCACCCTTTTCAAGGAAATAGAGAATAGCTGGAACATTTAAACAAGTTTGATTCTTTATCGGATCATAAAAACCTACTTTTCGAAGATCTCTTCCTTCTCTTCGAGATCGAACATCAATTGCAACGATTCGATAGACAGCTTATTGGGATAGATGTAGCTAAACAATGCCCCCCCTAGAAACGTATAGGAGGTTTTCTCCTCATACGGCTCGAGAAAAAGATTCGAATTTCTGTCTATAATACAAGTAGATAGAAATTAGACTATGACTTGCATTAATTTCCTTACAGAAAAAACAAATTTCATTTATACTCATGACTCAAGTTGGTTAATTTTGACTGACAGACTTAAAAGGAAAAATCCTTCCAAATTTTTTGAGTCGTCTCTAAACTCTTTTCTTTGTCTCATCTCGAACGAATTGACTTTTATTCCTTATTCTGATCCAATTCTATTGTTGAGACAATTGAAAATCGCGTTTACTTGTTCCGGAATTCTTTATCTTTGATTTGTGAAATCCTTGGGTTTAGACATTACTTCGGGAATTCCTATTCTTTTTTCTTTCAAAAGAGTAGCAACATACCCTTTTTTTCTTATTTCCTTCGATAAAGCATTTCCCTCTTCTATAGAAATCGAATATGGGCGATTGATTCTGATAGACTTTTAATTGAAAGAGTTTTTCCAATCTTCCAAAATTGGACTTTCTTCTTATTTTAACCTTTCGATTTCTATATTAAGGATAGACTGACAAAGTTGGCCTAATCTATTAGTTTTCACTAACCCTAGATTCTTTCCCTTGATAAAAAATCAATTCTGTCCTCTCGAGCTCCATCGTGTACTATTTACTTACAAACAACCCAGCGCAAATTTGGTTCGGGACGAATAGAACAGACTATGTCGAGCCAAGAGCATTTTCATTACTATGGAAAATGATGGATAACAAAATCCACAATCGATCATGTCCTTCAAGTCGCACGTTGCTTTCTACCACATCGTTTTAAACGAAGTTTTACCATAACAAACATTCCTCTAATTTCATTGCAAAGTGGTATAGGGAATTGATCCAATATGGATGGGATCATGAATAGTCATTGGTTTAGTTTAGTTTTTTGTATACTAATTCAAACTTGCTATCTATGGAGAAATATGGATAAAAGAAATAAGTATTTATCGGGGAAGACTCCGCAAAGATCCAATTTATTTAAACCCATATTCTATCATATGAAGGAAACATAGTTCGAAAAAGACGAATAAACAAGTTTGCTTAAGACTTATTTTTTATTGAATTTCCATCCTCAACAGAGGACTCGAGATGGTCAATCCTGAAATGAGAAGCGAAGGATCGACTCTTCTCCAACAAATAAACTATCAACCTCAAAAAAAGTTTAATTAATTTAATTATTATATTAGAATTAGATTAGCAATATATTTTTCCATAACAAAAACAATTAACTATTAACTAAATAAACTATTCCAATGAAAAGATTGAAAGTTTTTTGGTAGTTATAGAATTCTCGTACTTCTTCGACTCGAATACCAAAAGAGGGAAAAAATGAAGTAAAAAAAACACATTTCGTGTAAAGTCAAATTAAGGCCTTTGCTTTTACTTATAGCATTCTTTCTTTTACCTAAAAGAAGCAACTCCAAATCAAAAATCAGGAGAAGTATGATTTTTGGAATCCATTCTATCCAACGAACAGTTCTTACCTTATCCTTACCAGAATGGATCATTCTGGATATTTAAAGAATCGCAGATCGAGATGGTTTTCGCTTAACCAAAGAGGGGCCCTTTTTACTAATAATATAATACAACAAAAATCTATCTCTATCATAAAGGGATAGGTCTCATTTTTTATACAGTGTTTTACGTCAAGTTTAAAATTTTTGCAATTAATTCGAAAGCCGAGTAGACAGAATATATGAATTTCTCTCTAATCCTCACATTCCATTGATTTAGAAATGGATATTTGCAAATCAGATAATATCTAAAATACAAAAATGGAGTTCCTATCCATAGAATAGAAACCCTTTTTCTTTTTTCGCAAGCCGATCTTGGTCAAAAGTTTTAAGACCTGTGCTGAAACTAAAAACTTCCTATTCTTTAATCTGGCCATGAAATATAGAATTAGGATACCCCCTTTATTTTCTTTTTATTTACTTACTTTAGTTCTTTAGTTCGGGAAAAAGAAATAGGGGGTCCTTCTTTTCTTTCACATTAGATGTCAAATGTATCATGTAAGAATTCCCCCTTCATGGATATGGAGCATAAAGTTTATCTAAGAAGTTCGAATTTCAAAACACATATGAGTAATGAGTAGTAGTAGGGGCATATCCTGAATGTGACTGATAGACCCAATTTTTCATGAAAATAAAGATATTCAATTTGACTGGACTTGACACTTGATTATGTTTTCTGAGAAAGAAAAAGAATGCTTAGAAATGCATCTAATCTAAGAGTTCATAAGAGATAATTATTCTCTTTAATAAACTTTCTTTTGTCTCGTGTGGGGTACAATATGATTTCATCTTTCGTTTCATCAGAAAAAATCTGGGACGGAAGGATTCGAACCTCCGAATAACGGGACCAAAACCCGCTGCCTTACCACTTGGCCACGCCCCATTTCTGGTTTTATGCGACACTAATAAACACTATTATGTTTATTTGTTATTCGTCAATCCCACTTCAATTACATAAAAAATGAGGGATACTCTCTTGCTAGGATTCTAGACATGCGGATAATATAGAATCCAAAAAATGCATTGATCATTACATGGAATTCTATTAAGATATTATATGAAAGTCGAATTTCTTCCATTCTCATTTGAGAGTGCGAATACAAGGAGGTATTTTGCGTTTGGGAAAGTCCGAAGAAAAAAGGATTTTGAACCCGCCTTTTCTTTTTTCCCTTAGAAAAATAACTCAATCAAAATCCAATTATCTACTCTACAAGAACGAAATGCTTGTTATGCCTAATATACTTAGTTTAACCTGTATCTGTTTTAATTCTGTTCTTTATCCGACTAGTTTTTTCTTCGCCAAATTGCCCGAAGCTTATGCCATTTTCAACCCCATCGTGGATTTTATGCCTGTCATACCTATACTCTTTTTTCTATTAGCCTTTGTTTGGCAAGCTGCTGTAAGTTTTCGATGAAATCTTTACTACTCTGTTCTGTCTGCCAAATTGAATGATGTATTCATTCCAAAAAAATTCTAAAAATGAATAAAAGCCGAGAAGTCTTATATTATGAACCTTCGATTCTAAAATTCGAATTCTTCTACATTGAATGTATAGCTGCAGCAATAAATTGGGATCCGCCTTTCTACCCCACCCCCTGCACCTACGTTGAGCAGGTACCTTTAGGTACCCACACAATACCTAACCTAATTTTTGATATTGATAAGAGTGCTTATTATAAATCAATTCTTGCAATTTTTTTCCAGAATTGATTTTTGCATTTTTAGGTGTAAAAATAAACAAAACCCATCCTAGTGGATCTGTGTGGTAAGGAAAAACGGGTAATCTATTCCTTAAAAAAAAATCTTGGAGATTATGTAATGCTTACTCTCAAACTTTTTGTTTATACAGTAGTGATATTCTTTGTTTCCCTCTTTATCTTTGGATTCTTATCTAATGACCCAGGACGTAATCCTGGGCGTGAGGAGTAAAAATCCAAATTTTTTTGGAATTTTTTCTTACAAATTGGATTTGTTTCGTACATTTATCTATGAGAAAATCCGGGGGTCAGAATTCCTTCCAATTCGAAAGTCCCAAATGATCCGAGGGGGCGGAAAGAGAGGGATTCGAACCCTCGGTACAAAAAAATTGTACAACGGATTAGCAATCCGCCGCTTTAGTCCACTCAGCCATCTCTCCCCGTTCCAAATCGAAAGGTTTCCGTGATATGACAGAGGCAAGAAATAACGATTGCAAAAAATCCTTCCTTTTTCTTTCAAAAGTCCATAAAAATTATATTGCCAATTCCATTTTAATTATATTCTTTTTTCTTAATGTTAATAAAAAAAAGAAGAAAATTCTTGTTTTTTCTTTCTAAAATTCGATATTGGCTGAGAAACAATCAGATAGATTTTCTCTTCAGCGGGCATTTTCATATAGGACTTGTTATAATAAAACAAGCAGGTTATATAAAAAATAAAAAACTCTTTTTTCGATTATTTATAAACAAAACAAAAAGGGTTCTTATCAAACCCACCATAAAATTGGAAAGAAAGATAAAGTAAGTAGACCTGACTCCTTGAATGATGCCTCTATCCACTATTCTGATATATAAATTCGATGTAGATGAAATTGTATAAGCGGATTTTTTGTATTTCCTTAGACTTAGACCGCGCAAGGCAAGAATTTTTCGCTATTTACGATTTCATATTCTTGTTACTAGATGTTCTATAGGAATAAGAAGAAATCGCAACTCCTTTCCGCTACACATAAAAATGGATTTCGAAAGTCAATTTTTTTTCAATATCTTTCTTTTTTTTTTTCAGAATCCAATTTTTGTTCTTCCACCCATGCAATAGAGAGCGAGTGGGAAAAGAGGGGTTACTTTTATTTTCATTTTTCCTTAACTTAAAAGATAGGCTTTGAAATAGGAGTCATGGAATAATGCTGAATTCAAATGTTTATTTCTATAGTATAAGAAAAACTAATCGAATCAAATTCATGGATTTACCACGACCTCGGTTGTGACCCCATAGATAAAAATGAAAAATTTCTATCTTCGAGACCTTTGAAAAAGGGCATTGAACGAGAAAGAAATCGTCCACAGATAATCAAACTATCGTATGCCTTGGAAGTGATATGAGGTGCTCGGAAATGGTTGAAGTAATTGAATAGGAGGATCACTATGACTATAGCCCTTGGTAGAGTTACTAAAGAAGAAAATGATCTATTTGATATTATGGACGACTGGTTACGAAGGGACCGTTTCGTTTTTGTAGGATGGTCCGGCCTATTGCTCTTTCCTTGTGCTTATTTCGCTTTAGGGGGTTGGTTTACAGGGACAACTTTTGTAACTTCTTGGTATACCCATGGATTGGCTAGTTCCTATTTGGAAGGTTGTAATTTCTTAACCGCGGCAGTTTCCACCCCTGCCAATAGTTTAGCACACTCTTTGTTGCTACTATGGGGCCCGGAAGCGCAAGGGGATTTTACTCGTTGGTGTCAATTAGGCGGTCTGTGGACTTTTGTCGCTCTCCATGGGGCTTTTGCACTAATAGGTTTCATGTTACGTCAATTTGAACTTGCTCGGTCTGTTCAATTGCGGCCTTATAATGCAATTTCATTCTCTGCTCCAATCGCTGTTTTCGTTTCCGTATTCCTTATTTATCCACTGGGGCAATCTGGTTGGTTCTTTGCGCCGAGTTTTGGCGTAGCAGCGATATTTCGATTCATCCT